TTAAAGTACCGAATTATACCAACGGAATTCTGTTTGCTATTTTTTATATTTAATATATTTTGAAAATCTAATATATTAAAAAAAAGTGCTTCTGAATTGATCTTATCTTTTTTTTTTAATTATAAGAATTTCATTTTTCTTTGTTGATCAATAACGTAATCCTTGAATAAAAGACTTTTTATAATATAATATAATATTTTTATAACAATAGTAGATAGATATTTCAACCTATTTTTTTTTTAATTTACGAAAAAGAATTAGACCTTACATTCTAATTCATAAATCATGACAAAAGTGCTTTCTTTCTAACTAAAAAATATATAGGAAAAAGAATCAATCAAAAGGGGATCTCTTTTTTTTTGTTTTTACAATTATTCTATTTTATTCCGTTCCTATTCTCCTTTCTCATAACTGGGGCTTTAACCAAAAAATAAAAGATTATCTCGTTCGTGATAGTTATTTACTTAATCAGTGAATAGGAGCATACTTTGGATCGGAATCGTGGGGAATACTTCTTGATCGTTTCTACCAACCTAAAGCCCCAATTGAATTCCTTTTTATATACAGAAATATCCTTTTGGATAACTTACAGAATCTACATTACCAACCCTTTACTAACCCTTTGTGTATTTTCGTCTTCCTAATCATCCACTCATTTTTATTCAACCTACCTTATCTTAATAGACCTGTGTTAATAGATAATAAAAACCCCGTAGAGTTGATCTTTTGAACCCGCTTCAAGCCATGATGACTAAGTAACCAATCTTGGGGTAAACAGTCTCTACTGCTTATATTTACTTAATTCTTGTACATAGGAAATGGGACTTAACCTTATTTACTGCAAATTTGTAAGCCGTTTTCTTTCACCCATATAACTATCTGCTTTAGGTCATTAACCCGAATAATGAATAAACAAATGAAAAATGTACATTTAATTTAACCCATTTAACTTTCTTCGTAAGAAAAAAATAAGGGAAATTTTGTGTCTCGCCGAATCACACGTAGAGATATTGATAATACACACAGAGTTAATGGTATTTCATAACTAATTGATTGAGCAGCAGCCCTTAGACCACCTAAAAAGGAATATTTATTATTTGATCCATATCCCGACATAAGAAGTCCGACGGGAGCAACGCTTGAAATGGCGATCCATAAAAAAACGCCAATAGTAAGATCAGCTAGAACAAGGCGATAGCCAAAAGGAATTACTGAATAACTTAGTAAAATGGATATGACTGCTATGGATGGTCCGATACTGAATAAACGAGCATCTCCTCTAGATGGAAGAAGATTCTCTTTGAAAAGTAGTTTTATACCATCTGCTAAAGCTTGAAGAATTCCTAAGGGTCCGGCGTATTCAGGTCCAATACGTTGTTGTATCCCTGCAGATATTTCTCTTTCTAACCAAACAATCACAAGTACACCTATTGTGATTCCTAATACAAGAGTCAAAATAGGGCCAAGCATCCATAGGATACCATAGACCTCTTTTAAGGATTCCAATCGGGAAAAGGGATTAATAGCTTGTATTTCAGTTGTATCAATTATCATTTTAACGATCAACTTCTCCCATAATGATATCTATACTACCTAGTATTGTCATAATATCAGCCAATTTCATTCTTTTAACTAACTGAGGAAGAATTTGCAAATTGATAAACCCCGGTGGACGAATTTTCCATCTCCAAGGAAACACGCTCGGATCTCCTATTAAAAAAATTCCCAATTCTCCTTTTGGGGCTTCGACTCTAACATAAAGTTCTTGTTTCGACAATTCAAAGGTCGGAGAAGGTTTTTTACTAATAAATCGATATTCAAAATCATTCCATTCAGGATCTTGTACTCTATCAAAACGTCGGATTTCTAAATTTTCATAGGGTCCCCCTGGAATTCCTTCCAGAGCCTGTTGTATAATTTTTATGGATTCTGTCATTTCGCCGATTCGTACTAAATAACGGGCTAAAGAATCGCCTTCTTTTTGCCATTGAACCTCCCAATCCAATTCGTCGTAACACTCATAATGATCAACTTTACGAAGATCCCATTGTATTCCGGAAGCTCGTAGCATCGGTCCTGATAAACCCCAATTTATTGCTTCTTCCCCGCCAACAATTCCTACGCTCTCAACCCGTTCTAAAAAAATAGGATTACGTGTAATAAGCTTTTGATAGTCAGTAACCCCTGTTAAAAAGTAATCGCAAAAATCCAAACATTTATCTATCCAGCCATGAGGTAGATCAGCAGCTACTCCCCCGATACGAAAAAAATTATGCATCATTCGCATACCGGTAGCAGCTTCGAATAGGTCATATATCAATTCTCTTTCTCGAAAAATATAGAAGAAAGGGGTCTGTGCGCCAATATCTGCCATAAAGGGGCCAAGCCATAACAAATGGGAAGCTATCCGACTCAACTCCAACATAATGACTCGGATATAGCTAGCCCTTTTAGGTACTTGAATATTGCCTAATTGTTCAGGCCCATTTACGGTTATTGCTTCTGTGAACATAGTAGCTAAATAATCCCAGCGTGTTACATAGGGCAAATATTGTATAATTGTTCGATTTTCCGCAATTTTCTCCATCCCTCTATGTAAATAACCCAATATCGGTTCACAGTCAATAACATCTTCACCATCTAGAGTAACGATGAGTCGAAGAACACCATGCATTGATGGATGGTGAGGGCCCATATTAACTCTCATGAGGTCTTTTTTTGTAGCTGGTACATTCATAAGTTTTTTACCCATTCATTCTTCCATGAATTGCTGAAAGTGAAAAGAAGTTAATTCAAATTTAAACCAATAAAAAAGAAAATTAAGTACTAAAAATTAAATTGCCATGACTTTTGTAATCTTGTAATTAACGAGTTTTTGTCTCTCGAATACCCAACTGACTAATTAATTCTTTATAACGTACTCTATTTTTTTTTGCCAAATAAGCCAACAGCCGTTGACGTTTTCCCAAAATTTTTCGTAAACCTCTCTGAGATAAATAGTCTTTTTTGTGCAGTTCCAAATGCGAAGTAAGTCTCTGTATTTTATTGGTAAAACGGAATACTTGAAATTCAACAGACCCTCTGTTTTGTTCTTCAGAAATAACCGAAATGAGTGTATTTTTTAGCATAAAAGATTCCCCCCCCTTTACAGATGTGGATTTTAACGATGAGTAATAATAATGCTATTAATTTGAATGTGGTATATGCAATATTTTGAATTTCTTTATGAACTCCTAATTTTATCAATTCACATTAATCAATCCAGTTTAAAATTTAATTTGATTAAGATATAGGAATACAAAAATTTTTCCATTCAGAAAAGGACATAATTTAGACCTAAAATGAATAAGATTCTGTTAATTGGCTTCTAGGTCTAAATTGAGTTCTAGGCCTAATTGATACCTTATTGGTTTTAGTATCTATATTCGAATAGGATGTAAGACAGGTCATGCCTGAATCTGTTTCCTTTCATATATCCTATAAGATAGAGAGAGCATATATATGAAATATGAAAAATGTACTATCAACGACTTTTCAACCATGGATACATATGTATCCTTAAAATGCTGAAACGACTGCCGTTATTGGTATCAAACCAATAGCGATTCATACAAGCTAAATCTTCTAATCGATAATTAGGCCAAAGAAAAAACTTTAATTTAATTAATTCATTTTTATCTTTATCAAGATCTTTCCCTTTGTCCACCAATTGACCGCAGTTGTTCTTGATACAAAATACTGAATTTCTATCAACAACATTTCTATTCTTATTCTTTGAATTGAAACAAATTAGAATTCTCAACTCTCTACGGCGTCTAGGCGATAAAATATTTTCAGGAACAAGTAAATCAAAATGATTCTTATCAACATATCCCTGTTCTTGGTATCCTTGATTGGTTTGTTGCTTACTCTTATGAACCAATGAAATACCTAAGGTTTTATACATAAGAAATTGGCCATCATTTTTTACAGACAGACGGGCCGGTTCGATAACCAACACTCCCCTTTTGATCAATTCTACAAGACTTAAATTCTTCTGAATCATCATTATTTCCAAACTCATTTCTCTTCTGTTAATCGAGGATATAGTAATTTTTCTTGGATTTATCAGTCTAAGCAATAGACAATATATTTTGACATTATTGATCATTCTTTGATTTAAATTTAAAGCATCGCCCCATCGCAATTGAAAAAGTAAATAACGTTTCAGGAAGAAATCTAGTTCTGCTTCCGTCTTACTTTTGTATTGTTTTTTCTTTTTACCTTTTTTTATCTTTGATACTGCATAACCCTCTTCAATATTTTTTTCTTGGTTTGTTGGGGGAACGGATCCAAGATTCCCTTGGCCTTTTTGTGCATCTGATCTACGATCTCCTCGGCTTGCCTTTTCTTTTTGATTTCGATTTTGATTCTTTATTTTTGTAGTTGATGGTATAATGCATTCCCCCTTTTGCTTTCCATCGATGTTTTTATTTTCATTAACAACATTTTCATTTAGATTCAAATTGAAAAGAAATACTTTGCTTGGGATAATCCACGGTTTCATTTTATATAAATTATAAAGTAGTACGAATTCTGGAAAGAACCAAAGTTCCAAACTCGAGATGGGACGATTTAGTATTTCTTCATTCATTCCCATCCAATCCAAAAAAACCTTTTTTGGACTTCGCAAATTTCTTTTCGTATTTTGCTTTTGCAAAAGTGTAAGATAAAAAAGGCCCTTTTTATTAATTTTTTGAGAATTCTTAGTACCAATCTTAGTATTTTGATTCTTCGTGGTATCGATCTTGACCCAAGTCTCAATTTTTATCTTAGAAAAAAAGTCGATAATTTTCCAATCAAAATATTTTCTATCGTAATTTTTTTCCATATATCTAATATCGACTTTTCCCAGATAATGATTGATAGGAGTATTCCCCCATATATCAAAAGGGTTGTGTTTGTGTGTGTTAGAATTAGAAGAAAAATCTTGGTTCTTATTTACTTGTAGTTGAAAGGGTGATTCATAAATAGATGAGTTCCCCCTATTTTCATAATTAATAGATTTATATGACAAAAGATCATATCTAGAGTTTTTTTTTAAATTCTCTTTTTGATTCAATATCAATAATGAATATACTTCCGAATCCTTTTGTTTTTTGTAATGAATTAATTCATCCTTTTCATATGAATGCCATTTGAAATTTAGATTTTGAGCCATACTATGTTGATTAACTCTATTTCGCCATTTTTCTGCTATTAATTTAGACCACCTAATTGGGGATAAATCATATTGATAATGTTCTTTTAACCAACTTTTCCATTGATCCATTGCATAATTCGGAAGCTTCTTAAGACTTAATTCAGAATGAATTAGTCCTTGTCTTTCGAAAGAATGTTTTATTTCAGTCTTAAGAAAAAAGGACGTCCCGGGGTACTGAAAAACAGACCTGAATTTATATAAGTTAAAAGTTTGAATTTGTGATAATTTGTAAAATACATATGCTTGAGACAAATAGGATAAATCACAAAAAAGATGTGAATTGTTCTTATTGCTAATATTATCAATTGATTTTTTGATAGTCGAAATAAAGTAAATTGTATTGTGATTTTGTTTATTAATTCTTTCGTAATTTGTTTCATTAATGGATTTTTCCATAATTTTTTTTATTGATTCAATAAAAGGTTGTGTATTGAGTCTGGGAATATTAATGATAAATAAAAAAATCTCTATGTATATTCGTTGGACAAAAATTTTTGTAAACGAATCGAATTTAGAGATTAATCGTTCATTTCTTCTTTTTAATATTTTCCAAATCTTTTTTGGAAATTTGAATCTCTTAGTATTAGAACTATAACTTATTTTCTTAGGACTAATATAGATTCCCGGGGTTATTTTTGTTTTCTCTTTTGTAATTTTTTCTATTTGATTTCTGATTGTGCTTGTTCTACCAAGCATATCCTTCTTTTTTTTTTCTGTCATTGAAGAATTTGTCCAATTTAGAGATTGAATTTGACTAAAGGATTCATGAATTATCTGATTATTGATTATAGAAGCTTTTTCGTTTTTACTTTCAGTCGAATCATATACTTTTCTTAATCTAAATAACATAATTGGATTTAATTTCGAAACTTCTTTTATTATTCTTTTTATAAATAAAAAACTTTCGACAAGCCGTTTTTTTATTTCTTTTAAAACTGTTAGAAGTAATTTTGTTTTTCCCCTTAAAACTTTTAGGGCTATAAAATATGCCCTTTTGCATTTTAAAATTTTTGTTTCGAGTTCGCTAAAAACAGGCTCAAAAAAGTCAAAAGGGGAAGATGCTTTTCTGGGAGAACCAAAAGGAAGTTCAGTTTCCATTCCCCAAACTGTTAAAAAACAAAAATCATCTTTTTGTTTTTTCTTTAAATATCTATGAGAGAATCGTAGTTTAGATCTGTGCCAAGGTTTCAGACAGAAAGGAAATAGGATTTTTATCTGAATACCGTCTGTTAACCAATTTTTCGGAAATTCTGTTTCCGATAATTGAACACCATTATAGGTACATTTAATATGCATTTCTCTATTCCATTCCTGTAGATCCTCAGACCATTCGGGAAATTGCAATAATACCATACGTCCAATATTTTTGACTATTATGTAAAAAGGCAAAATAATATATTTTCTAAGAATCGATTGCGTTATTAACATGGAACCTCTTATTGCTTGCGCGAATGGAATGGTATCCCAGGCTTCCGCTATCTCTATCCGTACTTGTTCCTTTCTTTTGGTCTCCTCTTTTTTGTCCTTCTCTTTTTTGTCTTCCTTTTTTGTTTCTTCTTCTGTATACTCCAAAATTTCAAATTTGGACCCTTTACCTACCCAATTTCTAAAAAGAACTTTAATTAGTCCAGATATCTTAAACAAAAAACGGGGGGATTTTTTTATCCTGTCCAAAAAAAGGGGAGAATGCACATTTGCTTGAAAGAGTTCCCAAATAACAATTTTACGTCTTTGAGCGCGCATCGAACCTTTAATTATTCCTCTTCGGAAATCTGACTGTTGGGAATAGCGGGTCAAAGCTGCTTCGTTTTTTTGATCTGCAGTATTAGTATCCTTATTATTAGTATTAGGATCGGTATTCTCCTTGGTAGCAGTAAAAATCACTACACGTTTGGCTTTTCTTGAGCGAATTTGATGATCGATGGGCACATTTTCTTGATATTCTCCTGATTGTTGTTCTAAATCGGTGATTAAATTGTATGACCATCGAGTGACTTTTTTATTGATTTGTTTTAGTCCAACAGATTCTTTTTGAATTTTTTGACCATTGAGATGGGTTTGAATGACATTAAATAAAAATTTCAAATTCAAAATTTTTTTTTCTTGGTCTAAAAAAAGAGAAAGACTTTTCAAATTAAAATTGGATTTTTGTTCTATATCAAATTCACCAGATAAAGGTAAAAAATTGTAAATCTCTGTTAATAATTCTTTTTTATCAAACAGATCTCTTTTTTGTTCCAATTTTTGGTAATCAGTAA